GTATAAAACTATGTCGAATCTTCTTCCTGAAACATAACAGATCTTCTTTATCTAAACTATACCGCTGGGAAATTTTTAAGTACTTAAAACCCGTTTTGTTTTGTTCTTTTATTCCATCCTTTTGAAGTATCCACTAATAGAGGCGGGGTGATATTAGATAACTTCGTCCTTTCTCTGTTTTTTCACAAATAAGAAAAGAAGTTTCGGATTTAAGTCGAATATTAAAAGAATTACCATATATAACACAAAATTTCTCCGCCGATTCCTTCCAGTCGCGCCTCCCGGCCGGTCATTATACCTCGAGAAGTAGAAAGAATTACAATCCCTATCCCACCCAAAATTCTAGGAATGCGCTGGTAATTCGAATAGATTCGGAGACCCGGTCGGCTAATCCGTTTTAAATTTAAAAGAGCTCTATAGGGCCCTTTACTATTTCTTCTATGTTGCAGGGTTAAAACCAAAAAAGATTTTTTGTTTTCCCGGTGTTTTCGCACGTTTTCGATAAAACCTTCCCGTAAAAGTATTTTAACAATGTTTTCGGCGATGTTAGTAGATACTATTCGAACCGTTCCTTTTCTATTAATGTCAGCATTTCGTATAGAGGTTATTATGTCAGCAATAGTGTCCCTACCCATGATGAACTAAAATTATTGGTGCCTCCAAATTTGGATATAATAAACATACATATTCTTTTTTTCTATTTATTTATGTTTATGAATTATTAAAGGTATATACGTGAGACACAATCCGTTAAATTGATCTTTAAATCTATTTCTATATCACGGTCTCATAATACTTCGGGGGCTAATGAAACTATTTTCGTAAAATTTAATTGTCTCAATTCTCGGGCAATCGCACCAAAAATTCGAGTTCCTTTTGGGTTTCCTTCTTGATCAATCACAACTGCAGCATTGTCATCATATCGTATTATCATACCGTTGTCGCGTTTGAATTCTTTACAAGTACGTACAATTACAGCTCGGATCACTTCTGATCTTTCTAGAGGCATATTTGGTACGGCTTCTTTGATCACAGCAACAATAACGTCACCAATATGAGCATATCGGCGATTACTAGCTCCTATAATTCGAATACACATTAATTCTCGGGCCCCGCTGTTGTCCGCTACATTCAAATAGGTCTGAGGTTGAATCATATCATTTTTTAATTTGTTATTTCAATGCCAATGCAAAAGGGGCGAATAAAAAAAAAGAAATACTATTTGTCTTTTAATTTTTTTTTATTCCAAAGACCTCTTTCCTTTGGTTCTACATTTCTATCCCGAAATAATGAATTGAGTTCGGATAGGCATTTTGGACGCCGCTATTGAAATGGCCCTTCTGGCTATATTTTCTGCCACTCCGCCTATTTCATAAAGTACTCTACCCGGTTTAACGACAGCTACCCAATATTCGGGAGATCCTTTTCCAGATCCCATACGCGTTTCGGCAGGTCTTACTGTAACTGGTTTGTCTGGAAATATACGTACCCATATTTTTCCACCACGGCGTGCATTTCGTGTCATTGCTCGTCGCCCCGCTTCTATTTGTCTAGATGTGATCCAAGCGGGTTCAAGTGCTTGAAGAGCATATTTACCGAAACAAATATGATTACCTCGATAAGAGATTCCCTTCATTCTTCCTCTATGTTGTTTACGGAATCTGGTTCTTTTAGGGTTATAGTTGATGGTTGTTTCGCAATTCCATCTCTACTACAGAACCGGACATGAGAGTTTCTTCTCATCCAGCTCCTCGCGAATGATAAACGCTTTACATTACAATAAAAGAAAAATATTTCATTTAAGATATACATACATTAATGAATAATACACCGACTCGTGGGATTCTCTGAGATGGATTTCATATAAGCTATTCGAAATTTTTTTATCTTGTTTGGATATATAAATTCTATATTATTATTATTTCTTTTTTTTTTTTTTTACGAATCTTTTTATTATTATTATTGTATCGGATTGACTAAAATGAAAATGTAAAATGGAGCAATCCAATAAAATAAAGCTTTCGCGGGCGAATATTTACTCTTTCAATATCTAGTCTATAGTCTAATTTAGTTGTAGGGTTAGTACTCGACCTCTCAGAATTGTCCCCGGTTTGTTCCGCCATCCCACCCAATGAATCATTAGGATTCGTTTTTAATAGAATCTTCTCTTCTGCATTCACGGGTTCCGTCGTTCCCACCGCTTCACAACTAATGGTTAGGTCTAAATTCCACAATGGAGCCCCAAATTAATTTATTCTTGAGTCAATCTTCTCAGTCTTTTATTGGCCCAAGGCTCTTGAGTTTTTGTTCTATTAACAGATTCATCGAATTGTGGATGAATCAGAAGTATTGATGCTTTGCTTTATTACATTGCCTTTTATGAGATGACTTATAGACCTTACATATTCTAGTGGAATCATATATCGTTCATATTCTTTTTTTATCCTTCTCTCACCCTTCCATTTATCCACATCCTTCTCTTCTATATTTTGCTTTACAA